CTTCTACTCATCCTGTATATTGTCCTTTTCATTCCGTGTTGCATTAGAAACTTATTATTATACGAGATTATACGAAAATGAATCCTTCCTAGGAGGGAACAAATATTTCTCTTTTCGATGAGAGTTTGTACACAACATGGGAGAAACCTATCTTCTATTTATAATAATTGAAGAAAAGGTTCCATCATATATAGTGAATTGATACTCCCGATTCCCACAAAACCATCTCTTTCGTTCAATAGTGACTCGTTATTAGTTAATAATCCTAGTGATTGGATCTATATGCGTATTCCGATAGGAAATTAAATAGTAAAATGATTTTTCGTCGAATGACTATTCATTTATTGTATTTTCAAATAGGGGGCAGGAAGGATCTATGGGAAAATGGTGGTTCAATTCAATGTTGTCTAACGAGGAGTTAGAACACAGGTGTGGGCTAGGTAAATCAATGGACAGTCTTGGTCGTCCTGTTGGAAATACCAGTGGAAGTGAAGATCCCATTCTAAATGATACGAATAAAAACAATCATAATCATGGTTGGCGCGAAAGTAATAGTTGCAGTAATGTTGATCATTTTTTCGGTGTCAGGGACATTTGGAGTTTCATCTCTGATGACACTTTTTTAGTTAGGGATAGTAATGGTAACAGTTATTCCGTATATTTTGATATTGAAAATCGGGTTTTTGAGATTGACAATGATAGTTCTTTTCTGAGTGAACTAGAAACTGCTTTTTCTAGTTATCTGAATAGCGGGTCTAAGAGTGACAATCGCTACTATGATCATTATATGTATGATACTACGTATAGTTGGAATAATCACATTAATAGTTGCATTGATAGTTATCTTCGTTCTGAAATCAGTATTGATAAGTACATTTCGAGTGGTAGCGACAATCACACTTACAGTTATATTTATAGTTACATTTGTAGTGGTGAAAGTGTAAGTGATAGTGACAGGGGGAGTTCTAGTATAAGAACTGGCGGTAATGTCAGTGATTTCAATATAAGAGGAAGATCTAATGATTTTGATGGAAATAAAAAATACAGACATTTATGGGTTCAATGCGAAAATTGTTATGGATTAAATTATAAGAAATTTTTTAGGTCAAAAATGAATATTTGTGAACAATGTGGATATCATTTGAAAATGGGTAGTTCAGATAGAATCGAACTTTCGGTTGATTCGGGCACTTGGGATCCTATGGACGAAGACATGGTCTCTATTGACCCCATTGAATTTCACTCGGAAGAGGAACCTTATAGAGATCGTATCAATTCGTATCAAAGAAAGACAGGTTTAACTGAGGCTGTTCAAACAGGCATAGGTCAACTAAATGGGATTCCCATAGCCATTGGGGTTATGGATTTTCAGTTCATGGGGGGTAGTATGGGATCCGTAGTAGGCGAGAAAATCACCCGGTTGATCGAATATGCTGCTAATAGATCTCTACCTGTTATTATGGTGTGTGCTTCTGGAGGAGCACGCATGCAAGAAGGAAGTTTGAGTTTGATGCAAATGGCTAAAATATCTTCCGCTTTATATGATTATCAATTCAATAAAAAGTTATTCTATGTATCAATCCTTACATCTCCTACAACCGGCGGAGTAACGGCCAGTTTTGGTATGTTGGGAGATATTATTATTGCTGAACCCAATGCCTACATTGCATTTGCGGGGAAAAGAGTAATTGAACAAACATTGAATAAGACAGTACCTGACGGTTCACAAGCAGCTGAGTATTTATTCCATAAGGGCTTATTTGATCCAATCGTACCACGTAATCCTTTAAAAGGTGTTCTGAGTGAATTATTTCAGCTACACGGTTTCTTTCCCTTGAATCAAAATTCAAGTAGAGCGCTAGGCTCAGTTATTTGTAGCGAACTTTAGTTCATCGGAATCAAAGTCAAAATAAGAAGAGTGGAGTTTTCTTTGGTAACATAAGTTCTATAGGAAGTTTCGGATAATTACTTTTTTTGATGCAGATTTTTTATCCTACCCCTATTCATGATTAGTAATCAGGAACCCCCTATCAGGAGGAAAAGAGTGAATTCTTCCTTCCGCGGAATGGAATTGGGAAAAAAAAATCAAAAGAATTTCATGTTCCCTTCTTTCATATTAATATATATCGTATTAATATATATAGAATAATTCAAATCTATAAGGGAAGTGTTGCATATTTTTATATCTCCCGAGGACCTACACTTTTGACTATGAATTCCTGTTGGATCGGATTCTAACAAATCCTTAGGAAACTCGTAAGAAACTCTTTATTAGAAGATAAGGGCGGTAGAACAAGAATAATAAAGCGGATTATCATCCATCTATTTCTTGTAGAAAGGTGAATAGATACACTTATTTAGCTCTACATTCCTTGCACTTATTATATACTTAATAATACTTATAATAGATATACTTATCATAAGATAAGATATCTTTATAACAGGTACAAATATTAAATCGAGGCACCCATTCTATGACAGATTTCAATTTACCCTCTATTTTTGTGCCTTTAGTGGGCTTAGTGTTTCCAGCAATTGCAATGGCTTCTTTATCTCTTCATGTTCAAAAAAACAAGATTGTTTAGACCTGATAGGACAAAATTTCATCAATTTATTTCAACACTTGGACTTGGATCATAATAGGGATATCCATTTAGTGGAATATGATACGACATGTGGCTCCCTCCGGGCACAAATAAAAAAGTGATTATACATGCGGATACATTATATATGGATAAATGCATGTATATGGGGGGATAGCTGTTTTAAAATGGATCAGAGCGGATATCTGAAATAGAAAGTGAACGTATCTATATTATGTAGATATACATAGTGGTGGTATTATACGAAGGGGATGTTATTATTTTATATCTAACCAATTCGATGAATTACTCCTAATAGTTCGCGTCATAATAGTGCTAGTTGATGAGAGTTACTTCGGGAGCAAAATAAAAAAAGTCAAATCAAATTCATTTGGCTTATTCTCTTCTCTCAATTCCAATAGGATGCAACTGGATCTAGTATGAACTATCGATCAGAACGTATATGGATAGAACTTATAACGGGGTCTCGAAAAACAAGTAATTTCTGCTGGGCCTGTATCCTTTTTTTAGGTTCACTAGGATTCTTATTGGTTGGAACTTCCAGTTATCTTGGTAGGAATCTGATATCTTTATTCCCGTCTCAGCAAATCATTTTTTTTCCCCAAGGAATCGTGATGTCTTTCTATGGGATCGCAGGTCTGTTCATTAGTTCCTATTTGTGGTGCACAATTTCGTGGAATGTAGGTAGCGGTTATGATCGATTCGATAGAAACGAAGGAATAGTGTGTATTTTTCGTTGGGGATTTCCTGGAATAAATCGTCGCATCTTCCTTCGATTCCTTATGAGAGAGATTCAATCGATCAGAATGGAAGTTCAAGAGGGTCTTTATCCTCGACGTGTCCTTTATATGGAAATCAGAGGCCAGGGCGCCATTCCCTTGACCCGTACTGACGAAAATTTTACTCCACGAGAAATTGAACAAAAAGCTGCTGAATTGGCCTATTTCTTGCGCGTGCCAATTGAAGTATTTTGAAATGAAGGGAATGAATGCTTTCTCAGCATGAGGGAAGGGACCCAGGAACCCCCTTTTAAATATAACTGAAGCTTCTTCGGAACGTTCATTCGAGCAAAACATGTTAGATTCTATTTCCCCCGTTCCGTTGGTAATCCTTCTGTGGCCCATAGAATAAAGCAGGCGGACGTATACGGAACAACCATAATAAGAAGCAATTTTGATCGACCAAAACTCCTTTTTCTGCATATAGAACTCAATTCTACTAGTAACAAGTCTAATAAGTATGTATTCATCACACATATCAGAGCATTTCGGAATACATAATTTCTCTTTTTAGGGCCAATACTTTGGATTAATACATTAGATACAGATGTATCATATCTCGTTAATTATCTTTCTTTTGTCAATCGATGTTTCTTTTTTGATCCTTTCTTTAGCTCCTGGATAACCAAACGTTTAGATCTCTCATAACTATCGAATTTCTCTCTCGTTTTGTCACCTATTTCGGATTTCATCATTAATATTTTTCAGAAATATCCCCTCAATTATTCCTGGGTCGTGGGTAGCCAGTGAAAATTTCGAAAAAATAATTGAGGGGAGTTCTTTCGTCTCGAAATCCAAATAATATTCATTATTTTAAGCGGTTCTTTTGGGCATTCATCGAAAGAACAAATGAAGATAGAATTGGTTCGAATTTGACCGACTGAGATATCTGGGAAAAGTATTTGATTATTTCTTCATTCGAAACGGGCCCTTATTCTATTTCTATTTCTATATTCTTTCTAGATCCAAGGACTAAACAATTCAAAAAAAAAGGAATAGATCCATAGGTTCCATACCTTGTTATAGAACTCATGCTTCATAGAAATATCGGATCAGATAGAGTCGGCGAATGAAGCGGGTTCATTAACAATTCACAGATGAAAAGTGTCAAAAAAGAAAGCATTGACTCCCCTCCCGTATCTTGCATCTATAGTCTTTTTGCCCTGGTGGATCTCTCTCTCATTTAATAAAAGTCTGGAACCTTGGGTTACTAATTGGTGGAATACCGGACAATCCGAAACTTTTTTGAATGATATTCAAGAAAAGAACGTTCTAGAAAGATTCATAGAATTAGAACAACTATTCCTGTTGGATGAAATGATAAAAGAGTACCCGGAGACACAGATACAAAAGCTTCGTATAGGAATCCACAAAGAGACGATGCAATTGGTCAAAATGCACAACGAAGATCATATCCATATCATTTTGGATTTCTCGACAAATATAATCTGTTTTGCTATTCTAAGTGGTTATTCTATTCTGGGTAATGAAGAACTTGTCATTCTGAATTCTTGGGTTCAGGAATTCCTCTATAACTTAAGCGACACAATAAAGGCTTTTTCTATTCTTTTATTAACCGATTTATGTATCGGATTCCACTCCCCCCGGGGGTGGGAACTAATGATTGGTTCGGTCTACAAAGATTTTGGGTTTGCTCATAACGATCAAATTATATCTGGTCTTGTTTCCACTTTTCCAGTCATTCTAGATACAATTTTGAAATATTGGATCTTCCATTATTTAAATCGTGTATCTCCTTCACTTGTAGTGATTTATCATTCAATGAATGAATGAAGAACTCATTTGATCTGCTGATATCAATCAAATCGTGATGCTACTTCGTACATAAACAAACCGTTTTGAAGCTTACTCACTCTTTATACTTCTACCCGCCCAGGGGATTCCTACTATACTTCAGTACAATTATTCCAGTACAATGGCAGAATCATGGATAGGGAACTATGCTAGCTACCTACCTAATTTATTGTAGAAATTTCCGGGATCAATTATTGGACCATGCAAAATAGAAATACCTTTTCCTGGGTAAAGAAAGAGATGACTCGATTCATTTCCGTATTGATCATGATATATGTAATAACTCGGACATCTATTTCAAATGCATATCCTGTTTTTGCGCAGCAGGGTTATGAAAATCCACGAGAAGCAACCGGGCGTATTGTATGTGCCAATTGCCATTTAGCTAATAAGCCCGTGGATATTGAGGTTCCACAAGCTGTGCTTCCTGATACTGTATTTGAAGCAGTTGTTAGAATCCCTTATGATATGCAACTGAAACAAGTTCTTGCTAATGGTAAAAAGGGGGCTTTGAATGTGGGGGCTGTCCTTATTTTACCCGAGGGATTCGAATTAGCTCCCCCCGATCGTATTTCTCCCGAGCTGAAAGAAAAGATGGGCAATCTGTCTTTTCAGAGCTATCGCCCCACTAAAAGAAATATTCTTGTAGTGGGTCCTGTTCCTGGTCAGAAATATAGTGAAATCGTCTTTCCCATTCTTTCTCCGGACCCTTCTACTAAGAAAGACGTTCACTTCTTAAAATATCCCATATACGTAGGCGGGAACAGGGGAAGGGGTCAGATTTATCCCGACGGGAGCAAGAGTAACAATACAGTCTATAATGCTACAGCAGCAGGTATAGTAAGCAGAATAGTACGTAAAGAAAAAGGGGGATATGAAATAAGCATAGCCGATGCATCGGATGGACACCAAGTGGTTGATATTATACCTCCAGGACCAGAACTTCTTGTTTCAGAGGGTGAATCCATCAAGCTTGATCAGCCATTAACGAGTAATCCCAATGTGGGTGGATTTGGTCAGGGAGATGCAGAAATAGTACTTCAAGATCCATTACGTGTCCAAGGTTTGTTGTTCTTCTTGGCATCTGTTATCCTAGCACAAATCTTTTTGGTTCTCAAAAAGAAACAGTTTGAGAAGGTTCAATTGTCCGAAATGAATTTCTAGATCCACGGATTCATCAAGTTGGTAAAAAGGGCCGAATTATTGTTGATCAATGCAATTATGTATGATCCAAAAAAATATGGAAAGCCCCCTGTCTTGCTTTGTTTATACTGCTTTTCTGCGAGATGCCGGGAATTGCTTGTATCCCATTCCTAGTAATAGTATGTATATTGCGAAGAAGACTACTTGACCCCCCCTTTTTTTTTTTTTCAATCCAAATTGGAGCGGTGTGACGCTTCTTATTGCCAGATTGTAAATGCCATGGAATGCATCAATAGTTTTTTCTATCTAATAGAATCGAATTCTAATAGACAATAGGCGGCATAACATTAAGTAGGAAGAGAATACGCGGCAAGGGATAAATGAAAGAATGATTCTGGGAGGGATTATTTGTCTTCCTAATTTTCGACACAAGAAAAGGAATTTTCTTGTGTCGAAATAATAATGATTCTTGATCTTGTTCGTCAAAGATTACTGTTTTCTTTTCCAGGTCTATCGGAACCTCTTTCTTTAGATTCATAAGAAGTGGCGGACAAACAAAAAAGGGGGATGGCTTAGTAAACAAATAGAACTTCTTCAACGAACTTATAAAATTTCAAGTAAAAAAAAAATCAAATTTATAAGATAATAAATAAGGATTTGGATATGTGCAAAAATCCAAGATTTTCCCCTTTCAACCGGAACATTAAGAGTCTTTTTTTACTTGATGAAATTTTATTTTTATAGAATAGAGTAGAGTAAGGTTCAATTAAATTAGTATAGAAATGGTTTGCAGGATGTCTCATCTGTAGAAATCCTGTGTCATCCAAAAAATCAATTGATTCCTTCTTTCTTCTTGTTTCGGAAGGGGCCCTCATACTATGGCGGAACAGATACTATGAATCAATCAAGGGATTCCATTTTTCAAAAACATCATCAGAAACAAAGCATCCCTTTATCATTTCTATGAATCTAATATTATGATTATGTTGACTGGATGAATTTCCAACCTTTTTTATGTTATGGAATAGATCAAACAAAGCCTTACCCGAAGAGTAAGAACTCAATAGGACCTTACCCCCCGAATCAGACAAAGAGGGGTAAGGTCCTATTGAGTTCTTACTTTTTCATGTCTACAATCCGGCTCATCCGATTACTATAGG